GCTTGATAGGGAATCATTACTGAATTCTATTGGTAATTCCGTAACCTCAATCAAAGAATTTCCTTTTGAGCCTGCACCCATTTTGCATTTTCAAAAATATTCTTTATTGAGAGAGCAAACAAGAATTGATTTAGAAAGTCAAGCAAAAGCTTTAAAATGGGTATTCGATGTAATTACAACTGATCCAAATGATCAAACAATAATTAGAAATAAATCTATTGGAATAGAAGAAATCTGTAAAAGGGTTCCTCAATGGTCATACAAATTAACTGATGATTTGGAAGAACAGGAGGAAGAAAATGAGGAAGAATCTACGGAAGATCATGAAATTCGTTCAAGAAAAGCCAAACGCGTAGTAATTTATACTGATAACGATCAGAATACCAATACTATTATAACTACAAATAATACTAATAATAGTGATCAAGCGGAAGAGGTGGCTTTGATACGTTACTCGCAACAATCGGATTTTCGTCGGGATATAATCAAAGGATCCATGCGTGCTCAAAGACGTAAAACAGTTATTTTGGAAATGTTTCAAGCAAATGTGCATTCCCCGCTTTTTTTGGATCGAATAGACAAAACATTTTTTTTTTCTTCTTTTTATATCTCTGAAATGATGAATCTCATTTTTAGGAATTCGGTGGGGAGAGAACCAGAATTGAAAATTTCGCATTTTGATTTTGAGGAGGAAGAGACAAGGGAAAAAGAGAAAAAAAACGAAGATAAAAAAGAGGAAAATGAATGTATAGCAATATCAGAAACTTGGGATAGCATTATATTTGCTCAAGCAATAAGAGGTTTTATGTTAGTAACCCAATCTTTTCTTAGAAAATACATTGTATTGCCTTCATTGATAATTGCTAAAAATATTGGCCGTATGTTATTATTCCAATTCCCCGAATGGTATGAGGATTTGAAGGAATGGAATAGAGAAATGCATGTTAAATGCACCTATAATGGTGTTCAATTATCAGAAACAGAATTTCCCAAAGATTGGTTAACAGACGGTATTCAGATAAAGATTCTATTTCCTTTCTGTTTGAAACCTTGGCGAAGATCTAAAATACGATCTCATCCTAGAGATCAAATAAAAAAAAAAGGAAAAAAAGACAATTTTTGTTTTTTAACAGTTTGGGGAATGGAAGCGGAACTCCCTTTTGGGAGTCCCCGAAAACGACCTTCCTTTTTTGAACCCATTTATAAAGAACTCCAAAAAAAAGTTAGAAAAGTGAAAAAGAATTTCTTTCTACTTCTAAAAGTTTCAAAAGAAAAAACAAGATGGATCATTAAAATACTTCTAGTTCTAAAACGAATAATGAAGGAAATTCAAAAAGTAAACCCAATATTCTTATTTGAATTGAGCAAGGCGAAAGTATATGAAACGGCTGAAAATGGAAAAGATTCTGAAATAAATAATAAGATTATTCACAAATCAACCATTCAAATCCAATCCATGAATTGGACAAATTATTCACTCATAGAAAAAAAGATGAAAGATCTTTCTGATAGAACAATCACAATCAGGAATCAAATAGAACGAATCACAAAAGACAAGAAAAAAATAATTCTAACTTGTGATGATAAAAGATCGAAATCAAAGAAACATATTTGGCAGATATTCCAAAGAATAAATATACGATTAATACGTAAATCACATTATTTTATGAAATCTCTGATTGAAAAAATATACATAGATATCTTGCTATGTATGATTACCATTCACAGGATCAATTTCCAATTTTTCTTTGAATCAACAAAAAAAATAATCAATAAATCCGTTTACAACGATCAAACAAATCAGGAAGGAATTGATGAAAGAGATCAAAATACAATGAACTCTTTTTCCACTATAAAAAAGTTGTTTTCGAATACTAATATTAGTAATAGTACAAAAATGTATTATGACTTATCCTCCTTGTCCCAAGCATATGTATTTTACAAATTATCACAAACCCAATTACTTAACAAGTATCGCTTGAAATCTCTACTTCAATATCAGGGGACTTATCCTTTTATTAAGGATAAAATCAAGGATTATTGTATGACACGAGGAATATTTGATTCCAATTCAAGACATAAGAAAATTCATAAGTCTGGAATGATTGAATGGAAAAACTGGTTAAAGGGGCATTATCAATACAATTTATCTCAAACCAAATGGTCGCGGTTAGTACCGCAAAAATGGCGAAATAGAATCAATCAACGTTATAGGATTCAAAATAAAGACTCAATTAAATCGGATTCATATAAAAAAGAAAAAGACCAATTAATTCATTACGTGAAACAAAATTACTATGCAGCGGATTCATTGACAAATCAAAAAGAAAAATGGAAAAAACACTACAGATATGATCTTTTATCACATAAATATATGAACTATGGGGATAAGAAGGATTTATATATTTATGGGTCAAGATTACAAGTAAACAGGGTTCTCAAAATTCCATATAATTTCAATAAACCGAAATACGAATCATTTTTTGTATTGGTAAGTACAGCTATTAGTGATTATCTAGAAGAAGGATATATTATTGATACGCATAAAAATCTAGATAGAAAATATTTTGATTGTAGAATTCTCCATTTTTGTCTTAGAAAAAATATCGATATTGAGACCTGGACCAATACACATATCGGTACCAAAATTGATAAAAATACTAAGACTGAAAAAAAAATCAACAACAAATTGAAAAAAAAAGATATTTTTTCTCTTACGATTCATCAAGAAATCAACCCATCCAATCAAAAAAGTATTTTTTTTAATTGGATGGGAATGAATCAAGAAAGAGTTTATCGTACCATATCAAATCTAGAATCTTGGTTCTTCCCAGAATTTGTCTTACTTTTTGATGCATATAAGATTAAACCATGGATTATACCAATCAAATTACTTTATTTTGACTTGTATTTTTATAAAAATACAAGTCAAAATAAAAACATCAATATAAATAGAAAAAAAAATCTTCAGATGATATCTGATCAAAAAAAATATCTTAAATTAGAAAATTCCAACCAACAAAAAAATGAACAACAGGACCAAGTAAATCTTGTATCAGATATACGAAAAGAAAACAAAAAAAAAGATATTGAAGAGAATTACGCGGGATCAGACATTACCATTAAAAAAGGTAAAAAGAAAAAACAATCCAAGAAAAACAAGGAAGCAGAACTGGATTTCTTCCTGAAAAAATATTTCCTTTTTCAATTAAGATGGGATGACTCCTTGAACCAAAGAATGATCAATAATATCAAGGTATATTGTCTCTTACTTAGACTGATAAATCCAAAGGAAATTGCTATATCCTCGATTCAAAGAGGAGAGATGCATCTGGATGTAATGCTAATTCAGAAAGATCTAGCTCTTACAGAATTGATAAAAAAAGGAATATTAATTATCGAACCAATTCGTCTATCTATAAAAAAGGATGGAAAATTGATTATATATCAAACTATAAGTATTTCATTGGTCGAGAACAATAAACACCAAAGTAATAGAAAATGCATAAAAAAAAGATATATTGATAAGAGGAATTTGGATAAACCCATTGTACGATATGGGAATATGCTTGTGAATGGGGACAGAAATTATTATGATTTCCTTGTTCCTGAAAATATTATATCTCCTAGACGTCGTAGAGAATTGAGAATGTTAATTTGTTTCAATTCCCATAATTGGAATGTTACGGATAGAAATGGAAATCCATTATTTTGCAATGAAAACAACATAGGAAACTCTGGAAAATTTTTGGATGAGGACAAGCATCTTAATACAGATACAAATAAATTCATTAAATACAAATTTGTTCTTTGGCCCAATTACCGATTAGAAGATTTAACTTGTATGAATCGCTATTGGTTTGATACCAATAATGGCAGTCGTTTCAGTATGTCAAGGATACATATGTATCCACGATTTAGAATTATTTAATTTAATAGTATATTTCCTATATCATATATATCTATATTCCGTGACATTTTCGGTATATGAAAGCCGAAAGATGTACGCGTATGCTATGTTATATTTTGGTAAATGATACAGATTGAATGGTGTATCCATTCAATTGGATATAGGAATAAATAAATTAGCGGAATCCTTTTAGATAGAAAGAAATTTTTTTTCTTTCGTTAATGCGGAAACATATTATACCTTTCTATCCAAATCAAATTGAAAATTTGATTTGGATAAAATAAAGAAGTAGTATATGAATAAATCCAAATTTTTGTGTGTACTAGATTAAAATAACTGGCATAATTCTTTTTTTTATTTTTCCTGATCGGAAAAATCCATGAAAAAGAAAGAAAAAGGATAGAAAAATTTTTTATGGTCAAAAATTCATTCATTTCCATTATTCCACAAGAAGAAAAAGAAGAAAACAAAGGTTCTGTTGAATTTCAAGTATTCAGTTTCACCAATAAGATACGGAGACTTACTTCACATTTGGAATTGCACAAAAAAGATTTTTTATCGCAAAGGGGTCTACGAAAAATTCTAGGAAAACGTCAACGGTTGCTGGCTTATTTGTCAAAGAAAAATAGAGTACGTTATAAGAAATTAATTGGTCAGTTGGATATTCGGGAGCCAAAAACTCGTTAATTTAATCGTTTGAATTTTTTTTAGTAGTATTCGATTTTTCGTTTTGATGAGCCTCGTTTTGAGGAATTCATGGAATAATGAATTAAGGAAGAAAAGATATGACAGTACCGGTTACAAGAAAAGATCTCATGATAGTCAATATGGGGCCTCACCACCCATCAATGCATGGTGTTCTTCGACTAATCGTTACTCTCGATGGTGAAGATGTTATTGACTGTGAGCCCATATTGGGCTATTTACACAGAGGAATGGAAAAAATAGCGGAAAATCGAACAATTATACAATATCTACCTTATGTAACACGATGGGATTATTTAGCTACTATGTTCACAGAGGCAATAACCGTAAATGCACCAGAACAATTGGAAAATGTTCAAGTACCTCAAAGAGCTAGCTATATCAGAGTAATTATGCTGGAATTGAGCCGTATAGCTTCTCATTTGTTATGGCTTGGACCTTTTATGGCGGATATCGGTGCACAGACTCCCTTTTTCTATATTTTCAGAGAAAGAGAATTGATATATGATCTATTCGAAGCCGCCACAGGTATGCGAATGATGCATAATTATTTCCGTATCGGAGGAGTAGCTGCTGATCTACCTTATGGATGGATAGATAAATGTTTGGATTTCTGCGATTATTCTTTAACAGGAGTTGTTGAATATCAAAAACTTATTACGTGGAATCCCATTTTTTTGGAACGAGTTGAAGGAGTGGGCATTATTGTTGGAGAAGAAGCTGTAAATTGGGGTTTATCAGGACCGATGTTACGAGCTTCTGGAATCCAATGGGATCTTCGTAAAGTTGATCATTATGAGTGTTACAATGAATTCGATTGGGAAGTCCAATGGCAAAAAGAGGGAGATTCATTAGCTCGTTATTTAGTACGAATCGGTGAAATGAAGGAATCCATAAAAATTATTCAACAGGCTCTAGAAGGAATTCCTGGAGGACCTTATGAGAATTTAGAAGTACGACGCTTTGATAGAGCAAAGAATTCCGAATGGAATGATTTTGAATATAGATTTATTAGTAAAAAACCTTCACCCAATTTTGAATTGTCGAAACAAGAACTTTATGTGAGAGTGGAAGCCCCAAAAGGAGAATTGGGAATTTATTTGATAGGAGATAATAGCGTTTTCCCCTGGAGATGGAAAATTCGTCCGCCCGGTTTTATCAATTTGCAAATTCTTCCTCAGCTAGTTAAAAGAATGAAATTGGCTGATATCATGACGATATTGGGTAGTATAGATATCATTATGGGAGAAGTTGATCGGTGAAATGATAATTGATACGACAGAAGTACAAACTATCAATTCTTTTTCTACATCGGAATTTTTAAAAGAAGTGTATGGACTAATATGGATTGTACCCATTTTGACCCTTATATTGGGAATCACAATAGGGGTACTAGTAATTGTGTGGTTAGAAAGAGAAATATCTGCAGCGATACAACAACGTATTGGGCCTGAATATGCTGGCCCGTTGGGAATTCTTCAAGCTATAGCGGATGGGACTAAACTACTTTTTAAAGAGGACCTCCTCCCATCTCGAGGAGATATTCGTTTGTTTAGTGTGGGACCGTCTATAGCGGTTATATCAATTCTACTAAGTTATTTAGTAATTCCTTTTGGGTATCGTCTTGTTTTAGCCGATCTCAGTATAGGTGTTTTTTTATGGATCGCCATTTCCAGTATTGCTCCTATTGGGCTTCTTATGTCAGGATATGGATCGAATAATAAATATTCCTTTTTAGGTGGTCTACGAGCTGCTGCTCAATCTATTAGTTATGAAATACCATTAACTCTATGTGTGTTATCAATATCTCTACGTGTGATTCGTTGGAATATGAACTTTGAACCTCTCTTCTAGAAATAAAAGAAAAAAAAAGAGGTTCAATGTATTGAATAGATGTTTTCATTTTTTTTTTTTTTTATTCAGCATTCGGGTTGATGGGTTAAACCAGATAGTTATATGAGTGAAACTAAACAGCTTATAAATTTGTAGTAAGAAGAAAAAATCTCATTCCCTATGTACAAGAATAAAGTTGAAGTAAACATAAGCGGTGTAAACTGCTTACCCCAAGATTAAGATTTTTTGATTAGTCATCATATCTTGAAGCGGGCGCAAACAAACGATCAACTGTATGGAGTTTCTACTACTGTCTCGTATGTATTACTATACCGGGGATCAATCAAAAGTCAGTGGACGGTTAGGAACACCAAGGTACGCAAAGGATTAGTAATGGAGATAATGTAAGGTATCAAAAAAGAGGTATTTCTTCATAAAACGAATCATAATAAGGACTTGAAATTGGTAGAAATGATCAAGTAGTACTTCCCTACGATTCCGATCTAGAGTATGCTCCTATTCACTGGTTAAAGAAATGACTATCAAGAACGAATTAATCCTTTATCTTTTTTTTTTTAGTATCCTCCTCTGAGACAGAAGAACAGGAAAAAAGAAATGGAATGCAGTAATTGAATGAATAATAAAAAAGGGGATCTTTATTTATTCTTTTCTCTATCCATATTCATACATATCGAATTCTTATCACGATTCATGAACTAATGACTAATTCTTTTTATTTTGTATTGATTGATATAAGGAGTATTTTATTGAAATATTAAGTTATTACCGAACAAAAATAAATTCTTATTGTAAAGGATAAGATCAATTCGGAAGCACTTTTTTTTTTCTTATTCTAGCAGACAGAATTCCATTGGTCTAATTTGGGACTTTCCGATGTATCTTTATTCTATCTACCCAAAGATGGCGATAATACCGAACCCGTCCTTACATTTTTTTTGTGGCCATCGAGGAGCCGTATGAAGCTGAGGTCTCACGTACGGTTTTGAAATAGCGATGGGAACAGTGATGTTATTATCGACTATGATTATCTAACAGTTCAAGTACAGTTGATATAGTTGAAGCACAGTCAAAATATGGTTTTTGGGGGTGGAATCTGTGGCGTCAGCCTATAGGATTTATTGTTTTTCTAATTTCTTCTCTAGCCGAATGTGAGAGATTACCCTTTGATTTACCAGAAGCGGAGGAGGAATTAGTAGCAGGTTATCAAACCGAGTATTCGGGTATCAAATACGGTTTATTTTATCTTGCTTCTTACCTAAATTTATTAGTTTCTTCATTATTTGTAACAGTTCTTTACTTAGGTGGGTGGAATTTATCCATTCCGTATATATCCATTCCTGAGCTTTTCGGAATAAATAAAATCGCTGGCATTTTTGGAATGACAATGGGTATCCTTATTACATTAACTAAAGCTTATTTGTTTCTCTTCATTTCTATCACAACAAGATGGACTTTACCTAGGATGAGAATGGACCAGTTATTAAATCTTGGATGGAAATTTCTTTTACCTATTTCTCTAGGTAATCTGTTATTAACAACTTCTTCCCAACTTGTTTCATTATAAATAACAGAATATGATAACACTATTTTAGATTCATAATCTCTATCAAACAAGAGAAAGAAACGTCAATTTTTTCATGTATATCTACAATATGTTCCCTATAGTAATTGGGTTCATGAATTATGGTCAACAAACAATACGAGCTGCAAGGTACATTGGTCAAAGTTTCATAATTACCTTATCCCACACAAATCGTTTACCTGTAACTATTCAATATCCTTATGAAAAATCGATCACATCAGAGCGTTTCCGGGGTCGAATCCACTTTGAATTTGATAAATGTATTGCTTGTGAAGTATGTGTTCGTGTATGCCCGATAGATCTACCCGTTGTTGATTGGAGATTTGAAAGAGATATTAAAAAGAAACAATTACTTAATTATAGTATAGATTTTGGGGTTTGTATATTTTGTGGTAACTGTGTCGAGTATTGTCCAACAAATTGTTTATCAATGACTGAAGAATATGAACTTTCCACTTATGATCGTCACGAATTGAATTATAATCAAATTGCTTTGGGTCGATTACCAATCTCAATAATTGGAGATTACACAATTCAAACAGTTATGAATTCGACTCAAATAAAAATAGACAAAGATAAACCCTTTGATTCAAGAACAATTACTGATTACTAAGATTTTGTTTTGATATAAAGGATCCAAGCTTTTTATTTTGGGTAGTCAGTAACTACAAATAAAAACTAATAACTATTGATTGTTGAGAATCACTGTTTGATTTAAACTGAGAATATATTTTTCGTGATGATTTCGAAATAGCAAATTTCAACTACATATTCCAACTACTCTTTTCTTTTTTTTTTTTCTTTCGGATAAATATAAATAAAGTAGGATTGGCCCGATAATTTTATCTATATCTACATTAATCCATATTCAAATTCAATTCAATTATAAATGTATCATATACAATATTATATACAAGAAAAAAAAAAAATAGGGTAACCCCTTTTCCTTTCCTGGACCATTTATTTAGTAAAGTTAAAGTAAGGTCATGAAATAGTTAAAGTTATTTATTTTGTATTTTATACATAATGGATTTACCTGGACCAATACATGATATTCTTGTTGTATTTCTGGGGTCAATTCTTGTATTAGGGGGTCTGGGGGTAGTATTATTTACCAATCCAATTTATTCTGCCTTTTCGTTGGGATTTGTTCTTGTTTGTATATCCTTATTCTATATTTCATCGAACTCCTATTTTGTAGCTGCCGCACAGCTCCTTATTTATGTGGGAGCCATAAATGTCTTGATCATATTTGCTGTAATGTTCATGAATGGTTCAGAATATTCCAATAATTCCTATTTTTGGACCATCGGAGATGGGGTCACTTCGATGGTTTGTACAACTATTCTTTTTTCACTAATTACTACTATCCCAGATACGTCATGGTCCGGAATTATTTGGACTGCAAGATCAAACCAGATTATGGAACAGGACCTAATAAATAAGGTTCAACAAATTGGGATTCATTTATCAACAGATTTTTATCTTCCGTTTGAACTCATTTCTATAATTCTTTTAGTTTCCTTGATAGGTGCAATTAGTATGGCTCGACAATAAGCAATAAAAATACTTAACTTAATAATGATTCCCAATTCTTAGAATTCTCACTAAATTCTAAATAAATAAATAGAAATTTTTAGTTAAATCTATCTACCGTCAATATCTTCTTTTGTTGTGTAATTGTTCTATTCTAATCAATTGAATCGGTTGAATTGTTGTTCATATTGAAATGAATCGAGATTGATAAGGAGTTAGTCAATGATGTTTGAGCATGTCCTTTTTTTGAGTGTTTATTTATTTTCTATCGGTATCTATGGATTGATCACAAGTCGAAACATGGTTAGAGCGGTTATGTGTCTTGAGCTTATACTAAATTCGGTTAATATCAATCTTGTAACATTTTCTGATATATTTGATAGTCGCCAATTAAAAGGAGACATTTTCTCAATCTTTGTTATAGCCATTGCAGCTGCTGAAGCAGCTATTGGACTTGCTATTGTTTCGTCGATCCATCGTAACAGAAAATCAACTCGTATTAATCAATCGAATTTGTTAAATAATTAGTGATAATCATCATAGATAATTTAAATAAAGACACATAAAAATATTTAATAGAATTTAAATACTATTTTTTATTGAATTTGAATGCAATTCAATAAAATTGAATTGCATTTTTATATTTATATTGAAATAATGATGACCAATTTGTTGGCCAATTAATTTTAATTCGCATGTGCAACTCGTATCATCATAATTGTTGAAACGAAAATCAAAGTCTCTTGACCTTTTCTCATAAACAGATTGATTTAAGAAATATATTGATTGTTTTTAATAAACCACTGCTTCGTCTGGTGTCTACAATATATATATTACAATATATAATATATGATTCATTTACTACTAATTTGATTTGACCAGATCGAAAATCTTTTATGTTCAAAACTGGAATTTATAGATCCAATGTCACATTCAGTAAAAATTTATGATACATGTATAGGGTGTACTCAATGTGTACGAGCTTGCCCCACAGATGTATTGGAAATGATACCTTGGGACGGATGTAAAGCCAAGCAAATAGCTTCCGCGCCAAGAACCGAGGACTGTGTAGGTTGTAAGAGATGTGAATCCGCCTGCCCAACAGATTTTTTGAGTGTCCGTGTTTATTTAGGGCCTGAAACAACTCGCAGCATGGCTCTATCTTATTGATACGTTACAAAAAACTCCACTTGAATCATTTGTGATTCCTCTTTACCGACAAAAGCCCGTGCTCAACAAAATATATTATTTTGAGGACGGGCTTTTCTGGTCAAATCAAAACGTATCTTGTCTTTATCACGAGTTATTTTCCTTGGTTAACAATACTTGTTGTTTTACCGATATTCGCGGGTTCTTCAATTTTCTTTTTCCCTCATAGAGGGAATAAGATGTTTAGGTGGTATACTTTGTGTATATGCTTGCTAGAACTCCTTCTAACGACTTATGCATTCTGTTATCATTTCCAATTGGATGATCCATTAATGCAATTGAAGGAAGATTCTAAATGGATAGATGTTTTTGATTTCCACTGGAGACTAGGAATCGATGGACTTTCCATAGGACCCATTTTACTGACAGGATTTATCACTACTTTAGCAACTTTAGCAGCTTGGCCAGTTACTCGAAATTCGCGGTTGTTCTATTTCCTGATGCTAGCAATGTACAGCGGTCAAATAGGATTATTTTCTTCTCGAGACCTTTTACTTTTTTTCATCATGTGGGAGTTAGAATTAATTCCTGTTTACTTACTTTTATCCATGTGGGGGGGAAAGAAACGTCTCTACTCGGCTACAAAGTTTATTTTGTACACTGCAGGGGGTTCCATTTTTTTCTTAATAGGAGTTCTAGGTATGGGTTTATATGGTTCCAATGAACCAACATTAGATTTTGAAAGATTAATTAATCAATCATATCCTGTGTCGTTGGAAATAATATTCTATTTTGGCTTCCTTATTGCTTATGCTGTAAAATTGCCGATTATACCCCTACATACATGGTTACCTGATACCCACGGAGACGCACATTACAGTACATGTATGCTTTTAGCGGGAATCCTATTAAAAATGGGCGCATATGGATTGATTCGGATCAATATGGAATTATTACCCCATGCTCATTCTATATTTTCTCCCTGGTTGGTGATAATAGGAACAATGCAAATAATCTATGCAGCTTCAACTTCTCTTGGTCAACGTAATTTAAAAAAGAGAATAGCCTATTCCTCTGTATCTCACATGGGTTTCACAATTATAGGAATTGGTTCTATAACCGACATGGGACTCAATGGAGCTATTTTACAAATGCTCTCTCATGGATTTATTGGTGCTGCACTTTTTTTCTTGGCGGGAACGAGTTGTGATAGAACACGTCTTGTTTATCTCGAAGAAATGGGAGGGATATCTATCCCAATGCCAAAAATATTTACCATGTTCAGTAGCTTCTCGATGGCTTCTCTTGCATTGCCAGGAATGAGTGGTTTTGTTGCGGAATTTGTAGTATTCTTTGGACTAATTACTAGTACAAAATATCTTTTAATGCCAAAAATGCTAATTACTTTTGTAATGGCAATTGCAATGATATTAACTCCTATTTATTTATTATCTATGTTACGTCAGATGTTTTATGGATACAAGCTATTTAATATTCCAAACTCGAATTTTTTGGATTCTGGACCACGAGAACTATTTCTTTCAATCTGTATCTTTCTACCCATAATAGGTATTGGTATTTATCCCGATTTCGTTCTCTCGTTATCAGTTGATAAGGTACACGCTATCCTATCCAATTATTATCATAGATAGTGTTTCATTAATGAGACGGAAGGAAAGTCTTATAATTCTTTGAATTTAATATTTTGAAAATCGTTTGCTGTACTGTATAATGAAAAAAGAAATAAAATGAATAAGAATTGTAATTAGATACATCTCGAGTTTTTGAGAACCGTTTGAATCGAGGAATCATTCAAATTTAAATGGTTCTCAAAAACTCATAAAAACAAACTTTCGTTATATATGGGATGATGTTTTTATCTTATGTATTCTTCATGTAGTTTATTCAATTAGATGTTTATGTGAATGAACCATAACTATGTAGACCTATTCCTAATAGATTGATCCCAAAATAGCATATCCAAATTATAAGAAATCCTGTAGAAGCTACAAGTGCCGAATTCGTACCTTTCCAATTTATATTTGTTCTAGTATGTAAATAAATCGCGAATATGGTCCAAGTAATAAATGCCCAAGTTTCCTTGGGGTCCCAATTCCAATAGGATCCCCATGCCTCATTAGCCCATACTGCTCCACAAAGAATACCTATGGTTAAAAAGGTAAACCCTAGACTAATGACACGATAACTCCAATAATCCAAACGCTCAGTTAATTGATATTTGTAATAATTTCGAAATGAAGGAAAAGAAGTGTTTTTAAAAACACTTCTTTTTTCATTCAAATATTCAATCTCACCAAAGCCAAAGAAAAATGACTTAATTAAGAAATTATTGCTTTTACAAAAAATATCGATGTTTTTTCGAAATGTAATGACTAGAAGAGCGACTGATAATAATGATCCACATAAAAGAGCTGCATAGCTCAATAACATCATACTTACGTGCATCATTAACCACTGAGATTGTAGAGCAGGTACTAATATTGCAGATTGATGCATTTCAGTTAAAAGACCCGACATGGCAAAGCCTTGAGTAAAAATGGTACTTGGTGCAATTATTGTGCTTAAATCATTTTTAAGGTTACGTATCTTGGGAATCATATGAATAATGAAGAAACTACATGAAAGGAAGATTAATGACTCGTATAAATTACTTAATGGAAAATGTCCCGAAGAAATCCAACGAGAAACTAATAATCCTGTTATAGAGAAAAAAGTAGCTATCATCCCTTTTTCTGACCAATCACGTAATCCTACAATTTTGTGGACTAATAAGGTCATCAAATGAATCGTAATCACAATTGAAATGATCGAAAAAGAGATATGAGTTAATATATGTTCTAAAGTCGCAAATATCATAAAAGGGGTCCCATTACAGAATTGGGAATCGGGAATTGAATACATTTTAGGATCTATTGTATCTCTTTTACAAGATGCCGCCACTCGGACTCGAACCGAGATGCTTTAGCACTGCTTCCTAAGAGCAGCGTGTCTACCAATTTCACCATGGCGGCTTACTTGAAATAATAATAGTCAATTCATGTTGAATCGTCGAGATTCAAGGATTCAATATAGTTTAGGAAACATTAATTAGAATCGATGAATAAAGACTGGTTTGTAGTTTAAATATTTGAATCTTCAATAAAATACCTACTTAGGTAGTATCGTCGTGGGTTTTTTAACAATCAACTTTCACGTACTAGAAACTAAGTTCTCTCCAAACAGTTGGAACTCAATAGTTTTTTCTCAGTTGAGGTATAAAACTAAGAATTGTCTTTTTTTCTCTATTTTTTTATGATTTGTTTTTCATTTATCCGATTTCATGGATTCAAATGAAAAAGATTGAGTTTTTTTTTTTTCAATGAACAAAATCAAATAACTAGGATTTCCTATCTATCACAATTTCATCATTAAATACAAAGAATTTGTTATTTTTCTAATGATTTCGATACCTTAGTATATTGAAATTAAAGTATTAATATTCTTTATTGCGCATATAATTTCTAATTTATGATACCATTTACAAAACCAATTAAGTTTTGGGATAGGCATATAACAAAAGAGTTTCAATCTCTATCACAATTGTACTTTTCTATTGTGAAAAGTACAATTGTGATAGGGAAAAAAATAATACTTAGAACCCAATATACAAAAAACTATTATTCTATATATCACAGCAGTGAGTTCTAACTAATATTGAGAAATTCAATACAGAAAAATACATTAGTTAACATTCATCTTACAAAATTTGAGGTTCTTTAGGCTATATCAATTGAGATTATTCTAAGACTTTATTATTTGTTTGTCGCACAAAAAAACTTTTTGAATGCCCGGTGGAAACCGATTTCGCTAAAGAAAAAGCTTTTACTGCAGCTAAATATCCTTTTTTCTTCCAAATATTTCTACGAATACGTTTTTTTGACATAGAAGTACGTTTTTTTGGAACTGCCATTCAAAAAAAGGGGGTTCCTCCTTTTATCGTTGTATGTGAAAGACATGTATTCTTCAAAATAGATCGTTCTTTTTAGTTATTATCTATACTTATTTCGTGTATGTGGATAATTTTTTTAATATACTCTTTTTAATATACATTGTTTTTTTACTTTAACATATAAATATATATAATAAACATACAAATATATATAATACAAATGTATTTATATATACATGTATATGTGATATATATATCAATATATGTATGCGCGCGCATCACACATCACATATATAAATGACAACATGAGGGAAAAAAATAGAAGAAAATAAGGGAAAATAAAAATTGATTAAGTCCAGAGTGCTATGTCCATAATTCAAATTCCAATTAGAACTAGTACTTAATCTGTTAAACAAGACATTCCATTACTTAGGCAACCTAAGTAATTTTTTATTTCAGTTATATACGAAGTAAGGAGTATCATAAGATTTCCGATAAACATAAGTTTTCTTTATTGGATTGAAATCCAATCAATCAGTTACACAACAAGTTAGGTAATTACTCCACTCCCAAAATGAACTAGAAAACCTAGGTATTTTTTTTTATTCGAATATGGATACTATGATCCATATTTGAATAAAAAAAAGTACTCTTTTTTTGGTCTAACTCTTTTTCCTTACTATATTTACTATACTATATAATATATTTATTATACTATTATAGTATATGTAATATGTTTATTAATCACCAAAAAAAATATCAAAATCTAATAAATACAAAATCTACTAAATAAGTAGTAAGAAAATTATTAAAGAATCTCATATTCCTTTAATCTTTTCTTAGTTAAAATACCTACTAGGTAATCGCCTTTACCTTTACATAGTTATTTGGTCATATTTTTTGACCAACCAATTGTCAATTTTAGAATATTTCAAATATCTGAGAAAAAATCTGAATAATTAAGAATCCCAATGTTTGACTTTTTTTTTTTTTTTATCTTTTTTTTTATTGATTTCTTTTATTATTGTTCCTTTATAAAAGGATAAAAAAGATAAGAATTGGTGAATCGAGAACAATTTGCAATTATAAGAAAAAAGAGTTTCTTTTCTTATGGAACATACATATCAATATGCGTGGATAATACCTTTTCTTCCACTTCCAGTTACTATGTCAATAGGATTTGGACTTCTACTTATTCCGACAGCAACAAAAAATATTCGTCGCATGTGGGCTTTTCCTAGTGTTTTACTCTTAAGTATAGCTATGGTGTTTTCGGCCAATCTGTCTATTCAACAAATAAATGGAAGTTTTATCTATCAATATCTATGGTCTTGGACCATCAATAATGATTTTTCTTTAGAGTTTGGATACTTGATCGATCCACTTACTTCTATTATGTCAATACTAATTACTACTGTTGGAATCATGGTTCTTATTTATAGTGACAAGTATATGTATCACGATCAAGGATATTTGCGATTTTTTGCTTATATGAGTTTTTTTAATACTTCTATGTTGGGATTAGTTACTAGTTCCAATTTGATACAAATTTATATTTTTTGGGAACTAGTGGGAATGTGTTCTTATTTATTAATAGGGTTTTGGTTCACACGACCAATTGCAGCAAGTGCTTGCCAAAAAGCTTTTGTAACTAATCGTATCGGGGATTTTGGTTTATTGTTAGGAATCCTAGGTTTTTATTGGATAACAGGTAGTTTAGAATTTCGGGATTTGCTCGAAATAACTAATAACTTAATCCAGAATAATGGGGTCAATTCTTTATTTGCTACTTTGTGTGCTTCTTTATTATTCGTCGGTGCAGTTGCTAAATCCGCACAATTCCCCCTTCACGTATGGTTACCTGATGCTATGGAAGGACCCACTCCTATTTCGGCTCTTATACACGCTGCTACTATGGTAGCAGCAGGAATTTTTCTTGTAGCTCGGCTTCTTCCTCTTTTCATAGTCATACCTTATATAATGAATTTCATTTCTTTAATAGGTGTAATAACACTATTATTAGGGGCTACTTTGGCCCTTGCTCAAGGAGACATTAAAAAAAGCTTAGCCTATTCTACAATGTCTCAATTGGGTTATATTATGTTAGCTCTAGGTATAGGTTCTTATCGAGCTGCTTTATTCCATTTGATCACTCATGCCTATTCAAAAGCTTTATTGTTTTTGGGATCCGGATCCATTATTCACTCAATGGAACCTATTGTTGGATATTCGCCAGATAAAAGTCAGAATATGGTTCTTATGGGTGGTTTAACAAGATATGTTCCAATTACAAGAACTACTTTTTTATTGGGTACACTTTCTCTTTGTGGTATTCCACCTCTTGCTTGTTTTTGGTCCAAAGATGACATTCTTAATGAAAGTTGGTTGTATTCACCAATTTTCGCAGTAATAGCTTCTTTCACAGCAGGATTTACCGCATTTTATATGTTTCGGGTATATTTACTTACCTTTGATGGGTATTTACGTGTTCATTTTCAAAATTACAGTAGCACTAAAAATGGTTCGTTCTATTCCATATCTCTATGGGGAAAAGGAACTCCAAGAGGAGTCAATCCTAATTTACTTTTATCAACAATGAATAAAAAGGTTTCTTTTTATTCAAAAGATAGATCGAAAATTGATAATAATGTAAAAAATAGGATACGATACTTTAGTACTTACTTTGGAAATAAATACACTTCCATGTATCCTCACGAATCGGACAATACTATGCTATTTCCTCTTCTTGTATTAGTACTATTTACTTTGTTGGTTGGATCAATAGGAATTTCTTTTGATCAAGGAGTAATAGATT